TTTAACAGTTTGGGGAATGGAAACCGAACTACCGTTTGGTTCTGCCCAAAAAAAGCCTTCTTTTTTTGAACCTATTTCTAAAGAATTAAAAAAAAGACTAAACAAATTAAAAACTAAGTCTTTTCTGGTTTTAAGGATTTTCAAAGAAAGAGCAACAATTTTCATAAAAATCACAAAAGAAATTAAAAACTGGATTCTCAAAAACTTTCTTTTTATAAAAGGAAAAAAAAAAGACCTTTCAAAACGAAATCGAATTCCATTATTTGGCCCGAGAGAAATATATGAATTAAATGAAACTAAAAAAGATTCAATAATGAGTAATCAGATGATTCATGAACTATCTGTTCAAAACAAATCCATGGAGTGGACAAATTCTTCACTCAGCGAAAACAAAATCCAAAATGTGATTGATAGAATAAAGACAATAAGAAATCAAATAGAAGAAATTTCAAAAGAAAAACAAAACCTAACTAATAGTTGTAACAAACTGCGTTATGATTCTAAAATAATTGAGCCATCAAAAAAAATTTGGCAGACATTCAAAAGAAAAAATACCCGATTAATTCGTAAATCTATTTTTTTTTTTAAATTTTGCATTGAACAACTGTCTATAGCCATTTTTCTAGGTATCATTAATATTCCAAGAATTACTACACAACTTTTTTTTGAATCAACAAAAACAATTCTTGATAAATATATTTACAAGACTGAAGAAAATGGAGAAAAAAAAAAAAAAAAAAAAAATACCATTTATTTTATTTCGACTATAAAAAATTTAATATACAATAAAAAAAAAATTAGTTATGACCGATGCTCTTTATCACAAGCATATGTATTTTACAAATTATCACAAATTCAAGTTAGTAACTTTTCTAAATTAAAGGCTGTTCTTGAATATAACATATGCATAACATCCTTTTTTGTTAAGAATCAAATAAAGGATTTTTTTAAAGAACAAGGAATCTTTCATTATGACTTGAAAGATAAAACCTTTTTTAATTCCGAAGTAAATCAATGGAAAAACTGGTTACGAAATAATTATCAATACAATTTACCTCAAATTGCGTGGGCTAGATTAGTAACCCAAAAATGGAAAAAGAAAATAAATAAAGATTCTCTAGTTCTAAATCCAAGTTTAACCAAAGAGGATTCATATGAAAACAAGAAATTTGATAATTACAAAAAACAAAGTGTTTTTGAGGCCGACTCGTTATTAAATCCAAAACATAATTTCAAAAAAAATTCTATATATAATCTTTTTTGCTACAAATCCATTCATTCTAGAGAAAAAACTTTTGACACGCCTATAGGCATTGCTCTAGATAATTGTTTAGTCTCTTGTTTTCTAGAAAAATATAATATTCGGGGTATAGGGGAATTTCGGCATAGAAAATATTTGGATTGGAGAATTCTAAACTTTTGGTTTACAAAAAAAGTAAATATTGAGCCTTGGGTTGATACCAAGAGTAAAAAAATATATATTAATACTAAAGTTCAGAATTATCAAAGAATTGATAACATAACTAAGACGGGTCTTGCCAATCAAAAAATCAACTTTTTTGATTGGATGGGAATGAATGAAGAAATACTAAATCGTCGTATAACAAATTTTGAATTTTTTTTCTTTCCAGAATTTTTCTTATTTTCTAGTACATATAAAATGAAGCCGTGGGTCATACCAATCAAATTACTTCTTTTAAATTTTAATGAAAACATAAATGTTAATAAAAAGATCACTCGAAATAAAAAAGGTTTTATACCATCAAATGAAAAAAAATCGCTTCGATTTTATAATCTAAATAAAGAAAAAAAAGAATCGGCCAGTCAAGTAGAGCTTGAATCAGATAAAGAAAAAAAAAAAAATCCTGAATCAGCTCTATTAAACCAAGAAAAAAATATTGAAGAAAATTATGCAGAATCGACGAAAAAAAAACGTAAAAATAAAAAACAATACAAAAGCAATACAGAAGCGGAACTTGATTTATTTCTCACAAGATATTCGCGTTTTCAATTGCGATGGAATTATTTTTTTAATCAAAAAATTCTCAATAATGTAAAAGTATACTGTCTCTTGGTTAGACTAAAAAATCCAAACGAAATAGCGATATCTTCTATTGAAAGAGGAGAGATGAGCCTAGACATTCTAATGATTGAGAAGAATTTTACTTTTGCAAAATTAATGAAAAAAGGAATATTGATTATTGAACCTGTCCGTTTATCTGTACAAAACGATGGACAACTTATTATATATAGAACCATAGGTATTTCGTTGGTTCATAAAAATAAACACAAAATAAGTAAAAGATACAAAAAAAAAAGCTATATTGATAAAAAAAAAATTGAAAAATCCATTACAAAATATCAAAGCAAAACTGTAAATAGAAAAAAAAAGAATTATGATTTCTTTGTCCCTGAAACTATTCTATCCCCTAAACGACGTAGAGAATTTCGAATTCTAATTTGTTTCAACTTAAAAAAAAAAAATGCGAGGGATAGAAATTCAAGATTTGATAAGAATATTCAAAACTTGACCATAGTTTTGGATAAAAAGAAAGATCTTGCTAAGGATAAAAATAACCTAATTAAATTCAAATCCTTTCTTTGGCCCAATTTTAGATTAGAAGATTTAGCTTGTATGAATCGCTATTGGTTTAATACTACTAACGGAAATCATTTCAGTATGATAAGAATACACATGTATACGCGATTTCCACTTCATTAATGATAGATCCTTTTTACTATATATAATATATTAAGTTACGGTATATGAAAACAACTGTATTGTATGAAATATGAGGGATTTTTTTAAATTCAATCTTTATACATGATATTAATTTAATCAATGACATAGATACCAATCCGAGCGGATCCATAAATAAATTAACAGAATCCTCCTTTTTTAGATCTAAATGTAGATTTTTTTTATAAAATGAAGAATTAAGAAGTTGATAATTAAATTAAGATCCTTGTACAAAAAAACTACCATTATTATTACTGATCAATAAAATTCATATCTTTCAATTCATATTAAAAGGGGAAGGATTTCTTTTTATGATAAAAAATGCATTCATTTCATTTCAAGAACAAAAAGAAGAAAGCAGGGGATCTGTTGAATTTCAAGTATTCAGTTTTACTAATAAGATACGAAGACTTACTTCACATTTGGAATTGCACAGAAAAGATTATTTATCTCAGAGGGGTCTACGAAAAATTCTGGGAAAACGTCAACGACTGCTGGCTTATTTGTCAAAAAAAAATAGAGTACGTTATAAAGAATTAATTAATCAGTTGAATATTCGGGAATTAAAAACTCGTTAAATTCAAAAATTGTGAATTAGTGAATTTTTTATATCTTGAATTTTTTGATAAACTTCTTTTTCAGCAATCTAATTCATGCCAGAACGAATCAAGGAAAAACTTATGAAGAGAACAGTTACAGGAAAAGATCTTATGATAGTCAATATGGGACCTCACCACCCATCCATGCATGGGGTTCTTCGCTTAATTGTTACTCTAGATGGTGAGGATGTTGTTGACTGTGAACCCATATTGGGTTATTTACACAGAGGAATGGAAAAAATTGCAGAAAACCGAGCAATTATACAATATTTACCTTATGTAACGCGATGGGATTATTTAGCTACTATGTTTACAGAAGCAATAACAGTAAATGGACCAGAACAATTGGGAAATATTCAAGTTCCTAAAAGGGCCAGCTATATCAGAGTAATTATGCTAGAATTGAGTCGTATAGCTTCTCATCTGTTATGGCTCGGTCCTTTTATGGCAGATATTGGTGCACAGACTCCTTTTTTCTATATTTTCAGAGAACGAGAATTTGTATATGATCTATTCGAAGCTGCCACCGGTATGAGAATGATGCATAATTTTTTTCGTATTGGAGGAATAGCGGCTGATTTACCTTATGGTTGGATAGATAAATGCTTGGATTTTTGTGATTATTTTTTAACAGAAGTTGTTGAATATCAAAAACTGATTACACGAAATCCCATTTTTTTAGAACGGGTTGAAGGAGTTGGGATTATTGGTGGGGAAGAAGCAATAAATTGGGGTTTATCCGGACCAATGCTACGCGCATCCGGAATACCATGGGATCTTCGTAAAGTTGATCGTTATGAGTCTTACGATGAATTTGAATGGGAAATTCAGTGGCAAAAACAAGGAGATTCATTAGCTCGGTATTTAGTACGACTTAGCGAAATGACAGAATCCATAAAAATTATTCAACAGGCTCTGGAAGGACTTCCGGGGGGTCCCTATGAGAATTTAGAAAGCAGAGGTTTTGATAGAAAAAGGAATCCAGAATGGAATGATTTTGAATATCGATTCATTAGTAAAAAACCTTCTCCTACTTTTGAATTATCGAAACAAGAACTTTATGTAAGAGTTGAAGCTCCAAAAGGGGAATTAGGAATTTTTCTCATAGGAGATCAAAGTGGTTTTCCTTGGAGATGGAAAATCCGACCGCCGGGTTTTATTAATTTGCAAATTCTTCCTGAACTAGTTAAAAGAATGAAATTGGCTGATATTATGACGATACTCGGTAGCATAGATATAATTATGGGAGAAGTTGATCGTTAAAATGATAATTTATGCAACAGCAGTCCAAACTATAAATTCTTTTGTTAGATTGGAATCTTTTAAAGAGGTCTATGGACTCATGTGGATATTTGTCCCTATATTTTCTCTTGTATTGGGAATCATAACAGGTGTACTAGTAATTGTGTGGTTAGAAAGAGAAATATCTGCAGGGATACAACAACGTATTGGACCTGAATACGCCGGCCCGTTGGGAATTCTTCAAGCTCTAGCCGACGGGACAAAACTACTTTTCAAAGAAAATCTTCGTCCATCTAGAGGAAATACTCCTTTATTTAGTATTGGACCATCTATAGCAGTTATCTCAATTTTACTAAGTTATTCAGTAATTCCCTTTAGTAATCACCTTGTTTTAGCGGATCTCAATATCGGTATTTTTTTATGGATTGCCATCTCAAGTATTGCTCCTATTGGACTTCTTATGTCAGGATATGGATCAAATAATAAATATTCTTTTTTAGGTGGTCTGCGAGCTGCTGCCCAATCGATTAGTTATGAAATACCATTAACTCTATGTGTTTTATCAATATCTCTACGTGCGATTCGTTGAAACATAAACGTTTATTTTTACTATTCCGTTTCTTCTAGATGAATAAGTTAAAAGGCGGAATATATAAATATAGTTATCTTTCGGGTTAATCTTAATAAAAGAAAAAGGAATTTGATAGTTATATATGAGTGAAAAAAACTGCTCAGAAATTAGCAGTAAAAAGAAAAATTGAGTCTCATTTCCTATGTACAAAGGTTAAACGGAAATAAACATAAGCGTAAGAATCACTTTACCCCAAGGTTGGTTGATTAGTCATCCTGGCTTGAAGCGGGTTAAAAATATTTAACCGTATAACGTTTTCACTATAAGTTATATAGATTAACATACATGTATTACAAAGTGAGCGGTAATTAGGTAAAAGTGAGTGGATGGTTAGAAACACCAAAATACACAAAGAATTTGTAATAGAGATTAACCAAATTGAAAAGGATATTTATGCATAACATAAGATAAAAAAAAAGAAGGTTAATTGGGGCTTAAAATTAGTAGAAATGATCAGACAGTACTCCCCAAGATTCCGATTCAGAGTATGCTCCTATCCACTTATAAATGTAATGACTATCAGAAACGAAATAATCCTTTATTTTTTATAAGTCCACCAACTTTTTTCTAAAAAAGAAAGAAGAATAGGAACGAAACTAGGATATTTTTTTCCTATATTTCGAAAATAAAATAGAATTTCTCTCATGAATAATAAACTAATAGGATAGCTAATTCTTTTTCGTAATTAAAAACCACGATGGGCTGAAAGACCTATTTTTCTTTTTACAAGGAGTATCTTATTAAAGGATTAAGTTATTACTCAACAAATAGAAATTCAAATTTGTAAAGGATGAGATGAATTCCGAAGCGCTTTTTTTATTCTTAGAATTTGAGCAGACAGAATTCCATTGGTATAATTCGGGATCCCAGATATATTTATATTTAATCTATTTTAGAACACATCATATCCATCTAAATAATACTAATTCTGGTCCTTAGATTTATTTATGGCCCCCGAGGAGCCGTATGAGGCGAAGACCTCATGTACGGTTTTGTAATAGCGGTGAAAATAGTAATGTTATCACCGACTAGGATTATCTAACAGTTTAAGTACAGTTGATATAGTTGAGGCACAATCAAAATATGGTTTTTGGGGATGGAATTTGTGGCGTCAACCTATAGGTTTTATCATTTTTCTAATTTCTTCCCTAGCAGAATGCGAGAGGTTACCGTTTGATTTACCAGAAGCGGAAGAAGAATTAATAGCAGGTTATCAAACTGAATATTCAGGTATCAAATTTGGTTTATTTTACGTTGCTTCTTATCTAAATCTATTAATTTCCTCATTATTTGTAACAGTTCTATACTTAGGCGGTTGGAATATTTCTATTCCGTATATATTTATTCTGGAGCTATTTCAAAGGGATCAAATTTTTGGAACAACAATTGGTATCTTTATTACATTAGCTAAAACTTTTTTGTTCTTGTTCATTTCTATCGCAACAAGATGGACTTTACCTAGACTAAGAATGGATCAACTATTAAATCTTGGATGGAAATTTCTTTTACCTATTTCCCTTGGTAATCTATTATTAACAACTTCTTTCCAACTCTTTTCACTCTAAATTGAAAATGAATCCAACATATTCATTATTTGTTTTAAACAAGAGAAAGAAACAAAGATAAAATTATTCATAGATAATTACAATATGCTTCCTATGATAACCGGGTTCATGAATTATGGTCAACAAACCCTACGAGCTGCAAGGTATATTGGTCAAGGTTTCATGATTACCTTATCCCACACAAATCGTTTACCTGTAACTATTCAATATCCCTATGAAAAATTAATAACATCGGAACGTTTCCGTGGTCGAATCCATTTTGAATTTGATAAATGCATTGCTTGTGAAGTATGTGTTCGAGTATGTCCTATAGATCTGCCTGTTGTTGATTGGAAATTGGAAACTAATATTCGAAAAAAACGATTGCTTAATTACAGTATTGATTTTGGAATTTGTATATTTTGTGGTAATTGTGTTGAGTATTGTCCAACAAATTGTTTGTCAATGACTGAAGAATATGAATTTTCAACTTATGATCGTCACGAATTGAATTATAATCAAATAGCTTTGGGTCGTTTACCAATGTCAGTAATTGACGATTACACTATTCGAACAATTTTGAATTCACCTCAAACAATAAATGGGTAAACCCATTAATTTGATTAAAAAAAGAATTCAAAATTTTTGAATTATATAAAGAATTTAATTAACAATTTGTATTTATATAATGATATTAAGTATTAAGGCTCATTCTTTTAATATAATATATTCGTAATTACTTTCCTGAAATAGATAGGTTGAAAATATACTTTAGAATAAAAAAAGAGAAACTGTCTAATAATTGTATCTACATCAATTCATATGCATTAGATTCTAATTTCACTCTATTGGAAACATATTAAAAAAGAATTTCCCGGTTAAATTTATAAGGTCATGAAAAGGATTTCGATTTTTTTCTTATTTTAATAATATAATGGATTTGCCTGGACCAATACATGATTTTCTTTTAGTTTTTCTGGGATCCGGTCTTCTAGTAGGAGGTCTGGGAGTGGTCTTACTTCCCAACCCAATATTTTCAGCTTTTTCCTTAGGATTTGTTCTTGTTTGTATATCTTTATTGTATATTCTATCAAATTCTCATTTTGTAGCTGCTGCACAACTCCTTATTTACGTGGGGGCCATAAATGTTTTAATCATATTTGCTGTGATGTTCATGAATGATTCAGAATATTCCACAGATTTTAATCTGTGGACCGTTGGGAATGGGATTACTTCGTTGGTTTGTACAACTATTCTTTTTTCATTAATGTCTACTATTCTCGATACGTCATGGTACGGGGTTATTTGGACTACAAGATTAAACCAGATTCTAGAGCAAGATTTAATAAGTAATAGTCAACAAATAGGAATTCATTTATCAACAGATTTTTTTCTTCCATTTGAACTCATTTCAATAATTCTTTTAGTTGCTTTGATAGGTGCAATTTCTGTGGCTCGTCAATAAAAAACGTTCGAATTAATAAAGACCAAAGAAAACTTTGTGTATGTTATGATATTTTTTTCCGTTCATTCAATTAAATTGGATTGAATATTATTTCATATTTAAAATATTCATTTTTATATTTGCTATATATATTTGAAATTTTTTTTTCCTAATATAGTTTTTATTCGTACTTTTTTGTTATATTCTATTTGATTGAATCCGGTGAATTATTTTTCATATTTAAATGAATCCAAATTGATAAGGAGTTGCTGAATGATACTCGAACATGTACTTGTTTTGAGTGCCTATTTATTTTTGATTGGTCTTTATGGATTGATCACGAGTAGAAATATGGTTAGGGCTCTTATGTGTCTTGAACTTATACTCAATGCAGTTAATATGAATTTCGTAACATTTTCTGATTTTTTTGATAATTCCCAACTAAAAGGGGATATTTTCTGCATTTTTGTTATAGCAATTGCAGCCGCTGAAGCAGCTATTGGATTAGCTATAGTCTCGTCAATTTATCGTAACAGAAAATCAACTCGCATCAACCAATCGACCTTATTAAATAAGTAGCATAAAAAAAAATTTTTAGATTTAAATTTTCATATATAATCGGTTCTGACCTACTAGATTATATTTGTGAAAATCTGATAAATCCAAGTATTTTAGCCCCATTTTTTATCAATTGAGCCAGAATTCATTACAAAAATTCTATTAAAGGAAATCATTGCTTCATCTAGTATTTTAATATATCATTTAGAAGTTTACTAGATTGAAAATTTATGACATTCAAAAAACTATCGATCCTATGTCACATTCAGTAAAAATTTATGATACCTGTATAGGATGTACTCAATGTGTCCGAGCATGCCCTACAGACGTATTAGAAATGATACCTTGGGATGGATGTAAAGCTAAGCAAATAGCTTCCGCTCCAAGAACCGAGGACTGTGTTGGTTGTAAGAGATGTGAATCCGCCTGTCCAACGGATTTTTTGAGCGTTCGAGTTTATTTATGGCATGAAACAACTAGAAGTATGGGTCTAGCTTATTGATACGTTACCGAAAACCTCATTTGAATAAATTTGGAATACATTTTATTTTTTTTTATTGACAAGTACTCGTACTCAAAAAAGTGAAATTTTATTTTTTTTGAGTACGCGTTCTTTGGACCTGGTGTATCTTGTCTTTACCACGAATGATTTTCCTTGGTTAACAATAATTGTTGTTTTTCCAATATCTGCCGGTTCGTTAATGTTATTTCTACCACATAGGGGAAATAAAATCAATAAATGGTATACTATATGCATTTGTATTTTAGAACTTCTTCTAACGACCTATGCTTTTTGTTATAATTTTAAAATGGACGATCCATTAATTCAACTGTCCGAAGATTATAAATGGATCAATTTTTTAGATTTTTACTGGAGAATGGGAATAGATGGACTTTCTATAGGAACGATTTTATTGACGGGATTTATTACTACTTTAGCCACTTTAGCGGCTTTTCCAGTTACTCGGGATTCCCGATTATTCCATTTCCTGATGTTAGCAATGTACAGCGGTCAAATAGGATTATTTTCTTCTCGGGATCTTCTACTTTTTTTCATCATGTGGGAATTAGAATTAATTCCCGTTTATCTACTTTTATCCATGTGGGGTGGAAAGAAACGTTTGTATTCAGCTACAAAATTTATTTTATACACGGCAGGAAGTTCTATTTTTTTATTAATAGGAGTTTTAGGTATAAGTTTATATGGTTCGAACGAACCAACATTAAATTTAGAACTCCTAGCTAATCAATCCTATCCTGTAACACTCGAAATACTATTTTATATTGGATTTCTTATTGCTTTTGCCGTCAAATCACCGATTATACCTTTACATACTTGGTTACCTGACACCCACGGCGAGGCACATTATAGTACCTGTATGCTTCTCGCTGGAATCTTATTAAAAATGGGAGCATATGGGTTGGTTCGAATCAATATGGAATTATTACCTCACGCTCATTCTATGTTTTCTCCTTGGTTGCTGGTAGTCGGTACAATCCAAATAATTTATGCAGCTTCAACATCTCCCGGTCAACGTAATTTAAAAAAGAGAATAGCCTATTCTTCTGTATCTCATATGGGTTTTATAATTATAGGTATTAGTTCTATAACGGATCCTGGACTTAATGGAGCTATTTTACAAATAATCTCTCATGGATTTATTGGTGCTGCACTTTTTTTCTTGGCAGGAGCGAGTTATGATAGAATTCGGCTTGTTTATCTTGATGAAATGGGTGGAATGGCTATCTCCATTCCAAAAATATTTACAATGTTTACTATCTTATCGATGGCTTCCCTTGCATTGCCAGGCATGAGTGGTTTTGTTGCAGAATTAATCGTTTTTTTTGGAATAATTACCAGCCAAAAATATTTCTTAATTTCAAAAATTTTAATTATTTTTGTAATGGCAATTGGAATGATATTAACTCCTATATATTTATTATCTATGTCACGCCAAATGTTCTATGGATACAAGTTAATTAATGTCAAAAACTTTTCTTTTTTTGATTCTGGACCACGAGAGTTATTTCTTTCAATCTCCATTCTTCTACCCATAATTGGTATTGGGATTTATCCTGATTTTGTGCTCTCATTAGCAAGTGATAAGGTAGAATCCATTTTATCTAATTACTTTTATGGATAGTTTTCAGGAGATAAAAAAAAGCATTAAATTGAATTGTAATCAGAAGTCTTTGGTCTTTGTATTGTGAGAACCTTTTGAATCATTGTACTACTTGATTCAAAAGGTTCTTGATGATTTACTACTAAAACTAAATTAGATTTCTTAACTTATATGAAGTTAGATATAGATGCTATTTTTTTTTATTTGGATTCTTTTTTTTTTTTTTTTACTGTTTTATTTATATTTAATTCGATGTAAATGAACCATAACTATGTAAACCTATTCCTAAAAGATTGACGCCAAAATAGCATATCCAAATTAAAAGAAAACCTATCGAAGCCACAATTGCAGAATTTATACCCCTAACATTCCTATTAGTTTTAATATGTAAATAAATTGCGAATATGGTCCAAGTAATAAATGCCCAAGTTTCTTTTGGATCCCAGTTCCAATATGAACCCCATGTCTCATTAGCCCATACAGCTCCTGAAAGAATGCCGACGGTTAAAAAGATAAATCCAAGACTAATAATACGAAAACTCCAATAATCTAATTGTTCAATCAATTGATACCTATAATAATTTCTAGAAAAACTAAAATTAATGTTTTGTTGTAGTAAAATAGAATTTCTTTCATTTATGTAGTAAAATACATCAAAAGAAAAAAATTCATTTAATAAAAAATTTTTTTTTATATTATTTTTCCAAAAAGTAGGTCCGACTTTGCGAAATGTAATAACTAGAAGAGCTATTGATAATAATGATCCACATAACAGAGCGCCATAGCCTAATATCATCATACTTACGTGCATCATTAACCACTGGGACTGAAGAGCTGGTACTAATATTGCAGACTGAGGCATTTTGTTTAAAAGACCTGAAGTAGCAAAACCCTGAATAAAAATAGCACTTGGCGCAGTTATTGCGTTTAAGTGATTTTTTTGTTTTTTATTAAAATAGGAAACCATATGAATAATTGAAAAAGCCCATGAAAGAAAAATTAAGGATTCATATAAATTACTTAATGGAAAATGTCCTGAATAAATCCAACGAGTGAATAATAATCCTGTTATACCAAAAAACGTAATTACGATTCCTTTATCTGATGAATCAAAAAATCCTATAATTTCATCTAAATTAACTAATAAAGTTAAAAAATAAATTGTCAGTACAATTGAAACGACCGAAAAAGATATATGAGTTAATATATGCTCTAAAATTGAAAAAATCATAAAAAATTTGTTAAAAATTAATAAATTAATACTAGGTTTTACCCGATTTTAGAAAAAATCGGGTATTATTTTGATTATAAAACTTATAATATCTCTTTTAGAAGATCTTATGCCGCTACTCGGACTCGAACCGAGATGCTCTAGCACTGCTTCCTAAGAGCAGCGTGTCTACCAATTTCACCATAGCGGCAACTTGTTCAAAACAATACTAACAAGTTTTTATTCAATCGTCGAGATGAAAATTTAGCCAATTGACCGGAATTTACAATTTACAATTGATTTAATGAATAAAAACTTGTTAAATGGGTCTTGTGGGTTTTAATTCAATTTAAGATTTTTTTTATCTAAGTTATTTAAAATTATTTAAATGCACTTTTTGTCCTTTATATTTTTTTCTAGAATATAATGAAAAATTTAACTAAATTCAAGTAATTGGGACTTCAACCCAACCACAAAACTCTAAATGCTCTTTATCATTTTTTTTTTTTTCATTTATATGATTAAAAAAATGATAAAAAGCATTTATCAATTCCATTAATAAAATAATAAAAAAATTTCTTTTTCTAAAAATTAAAACTTCTCCGAAATTCTTAGAAATTTTAAATAAAATACGATTTTCCTAATTGCTCAAGAGAAATTAGAAAAATATTTATTTTGATGCATCTTTTTATATTGTACAAAGATAAAATTTTGTGATCACTTAAAAATCATATCATATATTATTATTTATTAATATTATCTAATATTCACCTATTGTGGACAGATGCTTTTATCAATTTGATTACAAGTAAAGAATATAAAAATTTAGAGAAATAATAATTCCTAAAGGTATAAAGTTCAATTTTTTTAACTTAAATTAATTTGAAGAACCTATTGATTTTGCTTAAAGATCTTTTATTTATTCATTAAGAGTAAATAAAAGATCTTTATTTATTATTGCATCAAGGTAGTGATGGTGAAAATAAGAATCTCCCCTTTTTTTTTTTTGAACTCAAAAAAAAGGGGAACCTTTCTTTTTTATCTATATATTGTCTTTTTTTTTCCTCTTTTGGTTCACATTTTTTTATATGTATTCTAAAAAATTTGTTTTTAAGTTAGGCTAATTCTAGTTATTATAGTGTTTTTTATTTATTTTGTTGTACAAAAAAACTTTTTGAATTACCTGTAGAAAGTGATTTCCCTAACGAAAAAGCTTTCAACGATGTCCAATATCCCTTCCTTTTCCAAATTTTTTTACGAATACGCTTTTTCGAGATAGAAGTACGTTTTTTTGGAACTGCCATTCAAAAATGAAAAAAACTTTTTCAGTGGTATAATTGGATGTCAAAGACATTTATTATTCTATTCTTTCGTACTCCATATCGAGTTATTTTTTTTTCTTTAAAATTTTATTATATATTATTTTCAAAACAAAAAAGACATTAAAAAGTTTAAAACCCAACTGTTTTTTACTTTTTTTTTTTTTTTTTATTTAACGTTTGAAATACGTCCGAGAGTGCTCATTTAATTAATCTATACTGCTCGATTAGATTATCAAAAAAATTATGAGATTTCTTCACATTATATGTAAAAAAAATATCGATTATAATAATCTTTCTTACAAATAAAAAAAGCTCACTTAATGTACTGGAAGACAATCACTAAATTCCATAATTAAAATTCATTCCTTAATAATTAGAAATAATCAAACTAAAATAACTTTGTTTTAGGTAAAATTTTTTTAGTATATAATTAATATTAAGTTTAAGTATTTTTTTTGTCGTGTAAATCTTTGTTCTATTCTTAATATATGTATATAAATTATTATAATACGGAATTTTAATTCACTTTTTCTGTATCTGCAGAAAATCACAATTTTATTTAGTAGTAATAAAAAAAAAGACAAATAATTTTTTTTGACAGTACCTTAGTAATATTATTTAATCACTTCTAATTTTTTGATTTGAATATATATTTCTTTTCAAAGATTTCTGAAGGATTATACTAATTAGAAAAAATTTATATTTAGGTTTTAAATCTTGTGCTTTTTTATTGTCCCCTTTGAAAAAAAAGATATATATACAAACCAGTGAATAAGAAATAAAAAATTTAAGAATAAAATAAAAAGGATTTTTTATTTTATGGAACATACATATCAATATTCATGGATCATCCCTTTCATTCCACTCCCAGTACCTATTTTATTAGGAGTTGGACTTCTACTTTTTCCGACAGCAACAAAAAACCTTCGCCGTATGTGGACTTTTCTGAGTATTTTTTTGTTAAGTATAGTTATGATCTTTTCACTCTATCTATCTATTCAACAAATTGTTCTAAGTTGCATTCATCAAAATGTGTGGTCTTGGACCATAAATAATGAATTTTCGTTTGAGTTCGGTTACTTTATTGATCCACTTACTTCTATTATGTCAATATTAATTACAACTGTTGGGATTTTGGTTCTTATTTATAGTGACAATTATATGTCTCATGATCAAGGATATCTGAGGTTTTTTGCTTATATGGGTTTTTTTAATACTTCAATGTTAGGATTAGTTACTAGTTCTAATTTGATCCAAGTTTATTTTTTTTGGGAATTAGTTGGAATGTGTTCGTATTTATTAATAGGTTTTTGGTTCACACGACCTATTGCAGCGAATGCTTGTCAAAAAGCTTTTGTAACTAATCGTGTAGGGGATTTTGGTTTATTATTAGGAATTTTAGGTCTTTATTGGATAACAGGCAGTTTCGAATTTCAGGATTTGTTCGAAATATTCAATAATTTAATTTTAAATAATAGAGTAAATCTCTTATTCCTTACTTTGTGTGCATTTTTATTATTTGTGGGTCCTATTGCTAAATCCGCACAATTTCCTCTTCATGTATGGTTACCTGATGCCATGGAGGGC